TTTTATCTTTTTTCCCACCTTCAGAAGAAAAAATTCCCCTATCATTCGATTTTCTGAAAGGTAACTATCTTGGTTTCGTATATAAATTTATATAGAATCTTTGAAAAAGACTTTCTTTCCTAAGAAAGAAAAACTTACTATCTTTGGGATCTGATCCTACACCGCTGCTCAAGACTTTAGTGGATCAACTCTATTACATAAGTGGATTCCTATTTTATCTCACATCACGAGATAAGTATATCTACCATCATGACATAAGTACGCAGTTATTATTGTATTGGCCCCAAATTTCGCCAATTGATCTTTACGGTGCTTCCCTTACCAATTAGATTCTTTTTTTATCCATAGAAAAAGTAGCTAGGTATATCTATTTATTTTCTTCATATTTCAACTTTTATGAATATAAAGTTTTTTTCTTTGCTACAGCTGATAAAAATCGTTGTTTTAGACGATGTATATGTAGAAAGCCTTTTTTTGTTTTTCTTTTTTTACTTCTATAGTGAAGATAGTCGCACGTAATGACAGATCACGGCCATATTATTAAAAGCTTGTGGTAAGAATGGATTTCGTTCTAGTGCTCGAAAATAATATTCCAAAGCTTTCGTATGTTCTCCATTACTTGTATGGATAAGACCTATATTATATAGTATATAACTTCGATCATAAGGATCAATTTCTAGTCGCATAGCTTCATAATAATTCTGTAAAGCTTCTGCATAATTTCCTTCGGATTGAGCTGACATCCGTTACGGTCGCCATTCAATTAAAAGAATCTCCGTTCCAAAACCGTACGTGAGATTTTCACCTCATACGGCTCCTCCCTTATGTGCATAAGGAGAATATACATGAAATCAAAAAGATGAAAATATTCTCATTATGGACTGAGCAGGGCTAGTGTTTTTACAAGAAATCTCTAGCCAACCTTCCTGCAAGAGATCTTTTCTTAATATCAAGGGTGTTGAGACTAGATAACTAGATAGAAATGAGAACTCGAGCAATTTCTTTGTTTTCAACGCCTCCTAATTTCCAGGAATTAGTCACTTCAAACAACCTTCGATGGTTATATTGGTATCCAAAGTACGAACGAGATGGATGTTTGTTGTCCCAACCATTCTTTTAGTCCCGAGCCCAATAAGGAAAGGGGTCATTTCTAACAAGGTTTTCGTGTTGTTGATTCCTAGGTGTAGTGCTTCTTCCCTTATGCTGTCCGTTGGTACTAGTGTAGTGGAGTAGGATTGCCCCATAATACAGAACCTCTAGATATAACCTTTCGCTCAATACTAGAATCTAAGATTGAAACATAGCATCTGAGGTTGCATTAATCGAGGATACACGACAGAAGGAATTGTTCTATTTCCAAACTTCACCTTCAACAAGCGTAGATTTATTTCAAAAATTTTTCCGAATCACATGTCTTTCTCGTAAGACCAAGAGAAAAAAAGAATCAAATCACACCATCTCTGTAATAGGTAAATGCCTCCTTTTCTCCTGAAGTTGTCGGAATTATTTGCAATAAGATATTGGCTACAATTGAAAAGGTCTTATCAATAAAATTTCCATTTATCCGCGATCTAGGCATAGCTAGCAATCCATTTTATAATTCTTCTCATTCCCTCTCGGGGGAAAATGATCCCACAAAGAAAAGAATTGTACAGTACGAAATAACATAAAAATAGATTGATTTGAAAAAAAAAAGATTATGGGCTTTTTATTCCAATTGTTCCTTTTTTATAGGAATCAATAAGAAAAGGTCCAACCCGGTTCGATTTCATCCTAATGTAGTAGTATACCAACGAAGCGAACTATTCCGATTTCGTTGAAGTTACAGATTCAAATAACTCGAGAAATTTGTATTGAATTATGATACAAAGAGGAAAAAATCATTCTATGATGAAAATAGAATAACCACCTCTTTTTTATGTTATGTACATAGCAGGTATACAATCCACTATACAAAATGTTTTATCAATCTAGAATAGAGGGGTGAGGGAAGGGGTTTGTTGTTGAGAATTCTAAAGTCGGAAAGAAATTTGAGAATTTGTAAGGTATGGAATCGTAGTCTATATAGAATTATGATAGAAAGGTATCCATTAACCCTAGTCTAAAAAATCTAGACCTATTAATCAGTTGATTCGTTCTAATTCATTGATTTAATGGATTCGAATCGAATTTCTAGTAGGAGTCGTTTTTGCAAACACAAACCCCCTTTTCATTTTCAAAATTATAAATAAAAAAATTTCGTAAAAAAATAATTGTCTTGAGGTCTCGAAAGATCTTTCTTTACTTTGATGAAAAATTTTCTATTTTTATTTATAATATTTTGTAATATATAGTTCAAATATATAGTTAAAATGGATTGGTCATACTTATCCAATCCAATAATCTAGAATGAAATATGAAGAACTCACTATTCACTTGGTTTTTGATTCATAATCATTATGTAGGAGAGATGGCCGAGCGGTTCAAGGCGTAGCATTGGAACTGCTATGTAGGCTTTTGT